TCACTTCTACAACTCCAGATATTCAAAGAATTTTTGTACATTCTCTTCGAGATCAAACATAGTAATTGAAGTTTGATTCACATATTATTTTTTTTTTTTTTTTATTATTTTTTTTTTTTAGTTATTAGGTGGGCTAAATAAAATAAATACTAAAAAAAAATTAGAGGATTCATTGAGATTCTCAAATTTTGAAGATACTTTTTCGAATGAGCCGAGCCACTAGGATGAAACTAAAAGAGTTCCGCATTATGAACTATGTACCGCGCACATCACTTAGATGGGCTATAGAAAGTAACATAGGAGAAAATGAAGAAATAAAATAGAATCTGAAAAAAATATAGAAGGAAATGAAAGAGGATCATATTCTATTTGTACTGTATCTGAAATGAACTTTGGCTATTCCCATCCCTCAACTCCTCTAGACTATACTTTTTCTCTTTCAACTAACTAATTTAGCCTTTCGAATATGTATAAAGTATTAACGTTTTTTTTGAACAAAAGGAGACACAGTATGGACAAATAAAAAAACAAGAGGAAACAAAATGGAATTCTTTTGTATACTTTATATACATATGATATATATTAAGGGGTATATCTCCGACATTTAGATGGATAAATATGTATCATGATTTATACTATTAATGAATATGTATGTCGACCCATATCAATTAATTTTTAGAATATATACTCATACAAATTACTCATGTGCCAGGAACCAGATTTGAACTGGTGACACGAGGATTTTCAGTCCTCTGCTCTACCAGCTGAGCTATCCCGACCATTCACGACGCATCATCCTCATTTTATTTTAATATAGGACTTGGGTCTATGTCAATTAGAAAAACGAAAAAGTATTACAAAGTATTATACAGGATCTAATAGAATTTCTTGGATCTTCAAAAAGAAATTTTCAAAGTTTCAGTACAGTACAAGTAATGATATGTATTGTTAATTATTCAAATTTAATGGATTCCTTGCTCAAATCATTTGTACTGTACGCGTATCATATATATCATACACAAGTCTTGTGATAAGAAAAAAATTTTCGCTCAGATCCATTTGTGAAAGAAAAGAGTAGAATGAGAATGAATGATAAATATAACGAATTTTGATTTGAATCGCTAACAAAATGATAAAATGAAAATAAATAATTAGGGAGTCAACCGGGTCGTTTTGGGGATAGAGGGACTTGAACCCTCACGATTTCTAAAGTCGACGGATTTTCCTCTTACTATAAATTTCATTGTTGTCGATATTAACATGTATAATGGGACTCTATCTTTATTCTCGTCCGATTAATCAATTATTAAAAAGATCTATCAGACTACGGTGGAGTGAATGGTTTGATCAATGAATATTCGATTCTTTTTTCAATTTTTAATCGATTCACAACAAGTCTTTCATTTTTCATATAAATATAAAAAAATACAGATTTGGGTCGTCATTAATCATTTTGAGATAGTATTTCAGTACTATACGTATGTATATAGGTTTATCCTTCATCCTTTCTGAAGTTTCGATGGAAGGATTCCTTTACTAACACAATGCAGCCAACTCCATTTGTTAGAACAGCTTCCATTGAGTCTCTGCACCTATCCTTTTTTATTTTCGGTTTATGAAACCCTTGTTTATTTTCATAAAACAGGATTTGGCTCAGGATTGCCCATTTTTAATTCCAGGGTTTCTCTGAATTTGAAAGTTCTCACTTGGTAGGTTTCCATACCAAGGCTCAATCCAATTAAGTCCGTAGCGTCTACCAATTTCGCCATATCCCCTCTTTTTTTTGATGTGATTAAGATCACATCATGATGCCGCCCCCCCCCTTTTCTTTCATTTCTATTATGCTGGACCGGTTGAATTCATTAGATACCGGTTCCTATATTGAAAAGTTTTTTCTACTATTTCATTTCTTGTATATTTTCTTTCATCTCTATCGGAGACCCGTATTTGGTCCAATCAGAAATGATTCTATCATTTCTATATCATCAATTCAATATAGATCACATAACATATATATTATAGTATAATATATATTTATTATACTTATATATGCCCCTATTTCTACCGTTTTTAGCGTGAAATTTAAAATACTTGAACGGTCGATTCTTTTTTTTTTTTTTTTCGTCTTAGCTTTCACCTTTCCGAATTAAACCAGAGGAGTGTTTCATTATGATCTGGATTGCGCTTTTATCTTTCATGTTATTCTTAGGGCAAGCCTTCTATAACATAACAAAAAAAAACATTATAACATAACAAAAAAACGAAAAGGAAGATTTGAGTATTATTAATTTAAAATTAAATTAATAGCCATAACTAAAACTAATAAAATGGCTATAACTAATCATTCCTTTAATTTAGAATTAGAAGAGAATTCAAAATCAAATTATTTATTAATTAAATATGAAATTATTTCGAATTATATATAATAAATAATAAATAATAATATTATAAGATTGTAATATACAATAAATATAGAAATAGCATGTAATATACAATAAATATAGAAATAGAATAAGATTCTAAACTAATTACATTATTTTACTCGATTTTATTTAAAATGAAATATTAAAATATATTTTCAAATTAAATTAAAATGAAATATATATATTTCTATATATCAAATATATATGAAATATAAGAAAATTATGTAATAAAAAATAGTAAACATAGAATAGTAAAAAAATCTTACCATCTAATTAAGCTAATTAAGATATTTATTATTGATAAACATATATTTGAGAAATAGATCAAAATTTTATATCGCGATATAATAATATCGCTATATTAATAGATATGTTCTATAATATTCAAATATCCAATATGTTTGGAAATTCTAAAATTCTATTTATTTCTATTTTTCTATATATCATATTTCTTATGAAATAGCTAAGAATGAGCAGTTAATATCTCAGTAGTTTACTAAATTAGTATACGTGTACAATTTATGTTATGTGAGCCCGCTTAGCTCAGAGGTTAGAGCATCGCATTTGTAATGCGATGGTCATCGGTTCGATTCCGATAGCCGGCTTTTCTCCGTTTGTTTGATTTTTTATTTTTTACATAATTGATAATGTGAAATCAAAGCGAAAAACTTCTTTCCCTTTTCCCAAGGGTCACCCTATCATCTCGTAGGAACTTCCAATTATGAATAAAAATGGGATTGGAGGAGTTCGGTCTCTGTAGAACAAATCAATCAAGAAAAGAACCCTGAATTTTTTTTTATTATTATTTTAAATTAAAAATTCTTTTTATTTATATAATACAATTATTTATATACAATAAGGTCCGGATATTGATACAATTCCTCTAATTATTCTTTGTAATACAATACTTCAGTAAATTTCGATTAATTTATCATATTTTAGTTTAGTTTTAATTTTGTTTTATGAAATTTCATAAAAAATAAGGAGTCTTTATGTCACGTTACAGAGGGCCTCGTTTCAAAAAAATCCGTCGTCTGGGGGCTTTACCGGGACTAACTAGTAAAAAGCCTAGAGCCGGAAGCGATCTTAGAAACCAATCGCGCCCCGGAAAAAAATCTCAATATCGTATTCGTTTAGAAGAAAAACAAAAATTGCGCTTTCATTATGGTCTTACAGAACAACAATTACTTAAATACGTTCGTATCGCCGGAAAAGCCAAAGGATCAACAGGTCAGGTTTTACTACAATTACTTGAAATGCGTTTGGATAACATCCTTTTTCGATTGGGTATGGCTTCGACTATTCCTCAAGCCCGCCAATTAGTTAACCATAGACATATTTTAGTTAATGGTCGTATAGTAGATATACCAAGTTATCGCTGTAAACCCCGAGATATTATTACAGTGAGGGATGAGCAAAAATCTAGGGCTCTGATTCAAAATTATCTTGATTCATCCCCCCGCGAGGAGTTGCCAAACCATTTGACTCTTCACCCATTCCAATATGAAGGATTCGTCAATCAAATAATAGATAGTAAATGGGTCGGTTTGAAAATAAATGAATTGCTAGTTGTAGAATATTACTCTCGTCAGACTTAACCCCAACTAAAATAACAAGGGTTCGGACAATTTTGACCTCTCCATTTTGGCTTAAGTAAAGGGACCCGGGGTAAGTAAGGTAAGGGGTTTGATCTGGGGATTTTGATCTCATTCATGTATCATAGATCGGTAGGGGATTTTCATTCCTTGTCCATTTTGCCCAGTATTTTTCGTACCACAGAAGATTTGGATTAGGAATACATAATTGATATCAAAGAAAAGAAAGGTCTAACTGTTGGAGTATACATTCTTATTTGATGCATTGCAGTCAGTAACATTGGTGAATTAGGTGAAGAGTACGGAAAGAGAGGGATTCGAACCCTCGGTAAACAAAAGTCTACATAGCAGTTCCAATGCTACGCCTTGAACCACTCGGCCACCTCTCCTACATAATGATTATGGCCAAAAAACCGAGTTACATAGTGAGTAATTCATATTATTTTGGATAGGTATCTACATTGAATTAAAATTATTAAAAAATTGAACTCTAAAAATAGAAAACTTTTCATCAAAGACAAATCCTTCCGCATAAATCTTTTTTGTGAAAAATTGTAAAATAAAGATATATCTATTCATGTTTGCGAAGATGGGGTTTCCGCCCTTTCTAATATTTATACCGGATTTAATCTCTCAATTGAAACGAATTCAACGATTGATCCATTTTTTTAGACTGTGTTTAATGGATATCTTTAGATCATTATTCAATTTTCATAAAAATTCTAAAAAGCTTTTCCAGTTTTAGATTTTTCAACAACAACTCCTTACTCCAACTTCTTAACCCATAGATTGATTTCAAATTCATGAACCGTCCCCCGGATTTTTTTTTTTTTTTATTGATTCCTGTCAAAACGAAACAATTTGAGTATGAGTAAAAGGTCTTCCTTTTTATTTTAATGAATCCGTTTTTATGTTATTTCGTACTGTACAATTCCTTTGTTTGTGGGATCATTTTCTCACGAAATGAAATTAAAATAAATTA